CTTCGTAAATGATTTCCCCATAATGTCCATGAACAGTTGCTCCTGGAGTAGCCAAATAAGGCTTAGCCGATCGTATTACCACAGAATCAACTTGAAGAATTAGAACTTGACCCGATTTTAAATGTGGTCCTTTTTTGGCTATACATACATTTTCACAAAGAAACTGCCCAAGACTAACGATTGTAGATGTCTCTTCACAATAATTGTAATGGATAAAATACCAATTCAAATTTAATGGATTCAAAATGATGTTACTGCAGGAATAGGGATTATAAATTTTACCATTTTCATCCAGTAAATAATATTTAAGTATTTGAAAAATCTGTTTTAAATTATCAAGTTGGAAATAGTTAGTTACCAAGATCTGATTATGGGTTATTAAATGGGAAAATAAATCCAAATTAGAAATTGGAAAGCCTGTTCCTAAGGGGCCCAACAAATTCCTAATTGGAATTAGGGGGTCTTTTTTGATTAATTCTTTTATAATATTGGGAGATTTTACATCGTTGAATGGGCCTATTCGAGAACAATTGGATGATGACAAAATTATCAAAGACTGAGATTCCTTATTTCGATTCAATAACGTATGAATAGTTCCTTGATTTGGATTAAGGGATTCTTGAATCCTTGCCTTGGAATAGGAATAAATGGAAGAAAATGGATTGACATTAGCGCGATCTGATCCATTCTCAGAGATCAATCCTGAACCCGATAGATCGTTCCTTTTTCCGGTATATGAAATAGGTGACTTTGCTAAGTCGATTCTTAGAAAATCTCTAATCAAACCATTTGTCCTTATTTCAACAAAGGAAGCACAGGCCTTTTCAATCTTTTTGTCTTGGTCCCAATTCAACACTAAACAAGTCCGAACTAATTGAATACTTGTGTCCCAAATTTCAAGAATTGGGTCGTAATAAAGGATATAATTGACAACTCGAAGTTGTAGATTATCACTTTCCTGCAAGAGATCCGGCGGGAAAAGTCTTCCTAAATTTATACCATCCGTTTTTTTATATGGGACTACGGGTTGAACCAAAACAAAATATTTTTTTTCATACCTGGAAAGTTTCATTCGTTGGATATATAGCCAATTTTTTAATTTTTTGTATTCTTTGGAATTTTGTTTTCCCCCTCCTGGTGGTATCAATCGGAATGCCTTATTTGTCTTTCCAGGAAAATGGATATCTCCAGAAAATATTATCAGTTTAATTTTTTCTGCTTTTTTCTTCACTCGGACCAATCCGCCTACCCGACTTCTTCTATTTAAAGTGATTTGTGTATCTACCCCAATAATACTATTGTGCCGTACCATTATGGAAGAAGATTCGGACAAAATGTGGACTTCCACGGGAATAAAAAAAAAAGGATTGACTTCCTTTTGGTATTTTGGCCAAAATACCTTGACTCCTCGATACTCAATCAAATCCTCTTCGTTGACGATTGAATTAAGTTCTCTGGTCTCATATTTAGTAAGTCCCGAGCTCTTTCTGATATAGCGAGGATCATCGAAATAAGCAAGAATACTATTTCTACGGAGAATACCATTTCTGGGGATTTCAATTGAGATACCTGAAGAAGGTATTAGTTGGTTCTCGCCTTCTTGAATTGATTCGAGTGGGATGATGACTCTATTTCTTCGCCTCTTTGCCAATAAATAAGAATTCCCCTCGAGAATGGCCGGATATCTAAGATTACAACGACCAATACATGTCATTCGATTAAGTTCTGAATAATCAGGAATCCTATCTCCTTTTTGATTTTTACCAGAAAAATACGAACTAAAAAATTTGTGTCTCACTTGATTATTAGTTACTGAGGGGTTAGAAATATATCTTCGCTTAACAGAAAGAGAATAAGCGTTCATTTGATCTTGATCCTTGTGGATCGAACAGGGGCCTAGACTGGATTTCCAGGGCTCCCCTAATAATATCCATAAATGACTTGTTTTTGGTAAGAGATGAATATTACCATATGTGAATTCAGGTGCATGGTACACATCGGTATTCCAGTGCATTTCACCTTCTGAGTCAGAATAAATATGTTTTCGAACCTTCTCTTTCAAATTCAAAGTGGATGTTCTCGCGCGAATCTCAGCAATGATTTGTTCTGATTCTACATATTGATCGTTTTGAACTAAGAGAAAACTTTTGGGCGGAATACACACATTGTGTATAATATCTTCACTCTCAATAGTTACATACAAGTCTCTAGAACATAGAAAAGCAGGATGTCCATGACGTGTACGTGTCGGATGAACCAAATCCTCATTGAATTTTATTTTTCCATTAGAAGGGGCTCGCACGTGTTCTGCAGTACCCCCTGTGAATACCCCGCCGGTATGAAAAGTTCTTAATGTTAATTGAGTGCCCGGTTCTCCAATCGATTGACCTGCAATAATACCTACAGCTTCTCCCAATTCGACCAGGTCATCATGAGCTGGACTCCGGCCATAACATAATTGACAAATCCAAGATGTACTCCTACAAGTAAAGGGGGTTCGAATAGAGATGGGTTGTGCTCTAAAAGTTATGAATCTATTGACAAGCCCAACCCCAATATCTTGATTTCTAGTAGCAATGCATCGCGAACCTATATATATATGATCTGCTAATACACGCCCAATTAATGTTTGGATAAAAATCCTGTCCGCCGTCATTCCATTTCGAGGACTTACAGAAATACCTCGGACGGTGCCACAATCTGTTCGACGTACAACAATGTGTTGAACTACTTCAACAAGTCTGCGCGTGAGATATCCTGCATCTGATGTTCGAATAGCGGTATCCACAACTCCTTTACGGGCTCCGTAGCAAGAAATAATATATTCTGTTAAAGAGAGTCCTTCACGTAAATTGCTTTGAATGGGTAAATCAATCATTTGTCCTTGGGGATCCGACATTAATCCTCTCATACCTACTAATTGATGTACCTGAGAGGCATTTCCTCTGGCTCCCGAAAAAGACATTATATGCACTGGATTAAAAGGATCGGTCATCCGAAAATTAGGATTCATTTCTTGTCGCAAATATTCACTTGTGGCATACCAGATCTCGATCGATTGACGTAATTTTTCTACCGCGTGTACATTCCCATAATGATGGTGTTTTTCCAAAATAAAACTTTGTTGTTCAGCGTCTTGAACTAGCCATCTTTTAGAAGGTATTGTTAAAAGATCATCAATTCCTAATGAAATGGATGCGGCGGTAGCTTGTCGGAAACCCAGAGTCTTTACTTGATCCAGGATATGTGATGTATATCCTATTCCATAGTGATCAATAAATCGACTAATAAGTCGTTTCATGGCAGTTCCGTCTATCACTTTATTGTGAAAGACCTGAGTGGGTCGTTCTGCCATCAGTACCTCCATATTGCGCTGAGTAGAATTTGACAATGGGTTTGAGTCAGTGATTGGAAAACTTCCTTTTATAGATCTTGATTCACGTAGAAATTCCGCAATTCTAGTCCTAGTTAACCCGGTGAGACTCGAATTCCCGCTGGTAGCATAGAATTACAACAGCCCTGCCAAAACCCTTGTATGGCTTCTTCTATTTCTCGATAAAGAGAAATATGACCAAGAGTGGTTCGAATATATATATAAAGAATTTCTTTTTTTATACTTCTTACTATTAGATAGTGTCCATAAATCTCATAATAGGTCCCCAAAGATTCATAGTGAATTTCGATGGGAGTTTCTCTTGCAGCAATAACGCGTTGATCTAGTCGCCACCGCAGCCACAAAGGACTACCTAAATTGATTCGTTTTTGCCGATAAGCTCCAATTGCATCATAGGCATTACAAAAAAAGGGTTCTTTTATTTTTGTATACTTATTATCTTCATTTTGATAGTTTCTGCGATTACATGGATTATACCTATTTACACAAATACCCCGACGATTTCCACTCGTTAAGACATAGAGTCCACTAAGCATATCTTGAGTTGGTGCAGAAATGGGATCTCCAATAGTTGGAGACAAAAGATTCATATGAGAAAACATAAGTAAACGTGCCTCTGCTTGAGCTTCCAAAGATAAAGGCACATGAACAGCCATTTGATCCCCGTCAAAGTCTGCATTGAAGCCCTTACAAACTAATGGATGTAAACAAATAGCACGCCCCTCCACTAAAATAGGGAGGAATGCCTGTATGCCTAATCTATGCAGAGTAGGCGCTCTATTCAACAATACAGGATGGTCATCCAGAATTTCCTGAAGTATTTCCCATACAATCGGTTTTTTTTTCCGAATTTGACTCTTAGCAACTCCGATGTTCGAAGCAAGATGTTTTCTAATTAGGTCGCGAATTACAAATGCCTGGAAAAGTTCTATTGCTATTTCCCGAGGCAATCCACATCGATGTAATGAAAGTGAAGGGCCGACGACAATGACTGACCGTCCTGAATAATCGACCCGTTTACCAAGCAGAGTCTCGCGAACTCTTCCTTCTTTGCCTTCAATTACATCTGAAAGCGACTTGTAAACTCTATTATGATCATCCCTCATTGGTTGTCCACAAATTCCATTATCAAGAAGTGCATCCACGGCTTCTTGTAGCAATTTTTCCTGAGATATTATTAATTCTTCTGGCGTAGCTATACTTGTTGTTAATAGATCTGTAAGAGTATTATTCCGATAGATAATTCTTCTATAGATTTCATTAATATCCGAGGTCACTAGTTTATCCTCATCTATATGATAGATTGGTCTCAACTCAGGAGGAAGAACTGGTAATAGACACAAAACCATCCATTTTGGTTCTATATTTGTTCGAATAAAATGCTTAGCCAATTCCATGCGTCTAAGCAAAAAATCTTTTCTTCTTCCAACTTTCCGATCTTCCCATTCATTCCCTGTGGGTTCCTCTTCCTCCAATTCTTTCCATTCTACCAATGAAGAATCTATAATAATTCGTAAATCTAGATTGGCTAATTGTTGTCTGATAGAGCCTCCCCCGGTGGACATCTCTCGATTTCGAAATGTATCAAAGCTTCGGGTAGTAAAAA